TAATAACTACTATGCCAGCCCAAATCATGATCTTCACCAACTTGGATTTGGTTCTCTCGCGAAAATCGCGAGTTGCAGAGATGAGAACCATGAAAAGCAAGATCCCGAATAAGAAAACAGAAACCGAGGAAACCACAAGAGTGAAGACTAGTAGAGTCTCGTCTTTTGTCATTCTTTGCTCCTTTTTCACTCAATGATTCATTCGAATTTCCCGACCAAAAATTCTATATGTCTATTCTATGATATTTCTATATATATAGAATATGATATCTAATATGACACCCGATTTGTCAAAGGGATTGGATTGGTGACTTACCCATTCAGTGACTTTGGCACTGGACGTTCCAAAAACGGGTACTATCGGATCGGGTGAATTAGAGAATAGACAGAGATCCGTTGGCATTTCAGCCTTTCTTCTCCTTTCAGGGCCTATCCGAAAGAGAATCCAGTACCTCTTGGTCCTGAATATCAGAATAGGACGAACGAACCGGCCTCCGCGGATATCTTTGCTTCGGAACAAAACCCTGCAATCAAATAGATTGTCCCAAGGGCGCCATATTCTAGGAGCCCAAGTTATGCTATTGAAAATTCGTTCCTCTAGCAGTTCCGGTTTGACCATTCCGTTCCCTTTTTCAAACTCCACTTCTTTTCATATAGCAATCCCTGATCAAAGAGAGAACAATATCCATTTCAAAACATTTCTAACGGATTCCTTGGTTCGGACCGACGAAGTAATGGCACTCAATTATTATCAACCTGACTGCAATCTTTTTCTGTCGGTAAGGATTGCACCAGAGCACCTTCTACTTCTAATAGGCCATGAACTATAGATAGAGAAGAATCATTCTGAGCGAGTCCATAAGAAGCGACCCACTTTTTTTCATCGGTTCCGGGGGAAGACCAAAGATCTTGCGCGACCGGTCCGCCAGAAAAACTCAAAAGAGAAAGAAGTCTCGTTAATCTCTTCATGCTCGTTCCAAGTTCGAAGTACCCTTTGGCCAAAGAAAAACCCGCTTCCTGACACGATTGCCTCTTTATATAGATAGATTCTATGGGGTTATTACTTAGAAGTCTATTTTGTACAAGAGCCCCTCCTATCTGATAGAAAAGGGTCCCATGATCCCGAGCCGGTCTTACCTTGGCTCGCAAACCCCAAGTTTGTCTATGAAGAGCTAATCTAATTGTATTAGTTTCTATAATGGATTTCTTATGTGGAATACTAATGGATAGGGCCTCGTTGCTAAGTGCTACAAGATCTAGTGCACTGGAACTCGTGGTTATGGACCCGAATCCTTTAGTATGGAACATTGTCTTTTCCAAGTAAAAACCCCTAGTATATGAAAGAATGAAAAGGTGCTTTCGTTCTTGTGGAATAAGAAGCCCTCGTACCTTAATGAAAGGAAAATAGGAATTTTTCGTTAGGTATTTGACCAAATAGGATCGTCCAGTTCCTATAGAACCTATCACTAAAATACCCGATAGGGCTAAGCGGAACGAAAAGGGTTTTCCATGAGATGGTAAATGAAAACGATTAGCCCCACACGAGGTTTGGGAATAAGTGATTGTCTGATAATGAGCAAGGAATATACGTCTTTCTGCTAAAGAGGATCTATTAAACTCATAATTCATTAGATCCTTGTTATCAATGTCAACTAGGTATCATAAGTAAATGGATCCCGGTTGTTCAATCCTTTGATAACCAAGGTCATTCTTTGCTAAAGAGAAATGATCACTATGAGTCAGACTCAATAGAATTGGATCCATTCCAAATAGCGAGAATTAGGATTCTTGATCCCTCTCAATCTCTCTTTCAATTCGAGGATCCAGAGAGGTGTTTTCATAGTCATCTCCGAATATTTGCCATCTCCGAATATTTTCGATTTCATTTTTCTATGATATGTCTTTCTATATGAAAATTGGTTATTTACGATGTACGATGATCCCTGTTAAGCATCCATGGCTGAATGGTTAAAGCGCCCAACTCATAATTGGTAAATTTGCGGGTTCAATTCCTGCTGGATGCACGCGAACGGGAACGTTCCATAAGTCTATTGGAACTGGCTCTCTATCCATGGAATCTCATCCATCATCCATACATAACGAATTGGTATGGTATATTCATACCATAACATAAGAACAATAAGAACTCGAATTCTTATCGATACTGGAACTCAGAGCATAGGAGGGAAAGTCGATTTATGGATGGAATCAAATACGCAGTATTTACAGAAAAAAGTCTTCGTTTATTGGGAAAGAATCAATATACTTTTAATGTCGAATCGGGATTCACTAAGACAGAAATAAAGCATTGGGTCGAACTCTTCTTTGGTGTTAAGGTAGTAGCTGTGAATAGCCATCGACTACCCAGAAAGGGTAGAAGAATGGGACCTATTCTGGGACATACAATGCATTACAGACGTATGATCATTACCCTTCAACCGGGTTATTCTATTCCACTTCTAGATAGAGAAAAAAACTAAAGGAGAATACTTAATAATACGGCGAAACATTTATACAAAACACCTATCCCGAGCACACGCAAGGGAACCGTAGACAGGCAAGTGAAATCCAATCCACGAAATAATTTGATCCATGGACGGCACCGTTGTGGTAAAGGTCGTAATTCCAGAGGAATCATTACCGCAAGGCATAGAGGGGGAGGTCATAAGCGCCTATACCGTAAAATCGATTTTCGACGGAATCAAAAAGACATATCTGGTAGAATCGTAACCATAGAATACGACCCTAATCGAAATGCATACATTTGTCTCATACACTATGGGGATGGTGAGAAGAGATATATTTTACATCCCAGAGGGGCTATAATTGGAGATACTATTGTTTCTGGTACAAAAGTTCCTATATCAATGGGAAATGCCCTACCTTTGAGTGCGGTTTGAACTATTGATTTACGTAATTGGAAGTAACCAATTAGGTTTACGACGAAACCTAGAAATCGATCACTGATCCAATTTGACTACCTCTACGGGATAGACCTCAACAGAAAACTGTTGAGTAACGGCAGCAAGTGATTGAGTTCAGTAGTTCCTCATAGAAAATTATTGACTCTAGAGATATGGTAATATGGAGAAGACAAAATTGTTTGAAGCACGCACAGAACCGGAAGCGCCCCTTGTTTCAAAGAGAGGAGGACGGGTTATTCACATTTAATTTGATGGTCAGAGGCGAATTGAAAGCTAAGCAGTGGTAATTAAGACCCCCCGGGGAAAATAGGGATGTCTCCTACGTTACCCATAATATGTGGAAGTATCGACGTAATTTCATAGAGTCATTCGATCTGAATGCTACATGAAGAACATAAGCCAGATGACGGAACGCGGAGACCTAGGATGTAGAAGATCATAACATGAGCGATTCGGCAGATTTGGATTCCTTTCCTATATATCCACTCATGTGGTACTTCATCATACGATTCATATAAGATCCATCTGTCTAGAGATCGTCATATACATCTAGAAAGCTGTATGCTTTGGAAGAAGCTTGTACAGTTTGGGAAGGGGTTTTTTGAGAGAAAAGAAGAATCTACTTCAACCGATATGCCCTTAGGCACGGCCATACATAACATAGAAATCACACGTGGAAGGGGTGGGCAATTAGCTAGAGCAGCAGGTGCTGTAGCGAAACTGATTGCAAAAGAGGGTAAATCGGCCACTTTAAGATTACCATCTGGGGAGGTCCGTTTGGTATCCCAAAATTGCTTAGCAACAGTCGGACAAGTGGGTAATGTTGGGGTGAACCAAAAAAGTTTGGGTAGAGCCGGATCTAAGTGTTGGCTAGGTAAACGCCCCGTAGTAAGAGGGGTAGTTATGAACCCTGTGGACCACCCCCATGGGGGCGGTGAAGGGAAAGCCCCCATTGGTAGAAAAAAACCCACAACCCCTTGGGGTTATCCTGCGCTTGGAAGAAGAACTAGGAAAAGGAAAAAATATAGTGATAGTTTTATTCTTCGTCGCCGTAAGTAAATACGTAACTAGGAATATGGAAAATTGCATTTTTGGAATTTGCAATAATGCGATGGGCGAACGACGGGAATTGAACCCGCGCATGGTGGATTCACAATCCACTGCCTTGATCCACTTGGCTACATCCGCCCCTTATCCAGCTAAAGGATTTTTCTCTTTGTTCCATTCATCATTATTCTATTTATTCTGACCTCCATACTTCGATCGAGATATTGGACATAGAATGCCACTCTTTAAAATGGAAAAAGGAGTAATCAGCTGTGACACGAAAAAAAACGAATCCTTTTGTAGCTCATCATTTATTGGCAAAAATCGAAAAGGTCAATATGAAGGAGGAGAAAGAAACAATAGTAACGTGGTCCCGGGCATCTAGCATTCTACCCGCAATGGTTGGCCATACAATCGCGATTCATAATGGAAAGGAACATATACCTATTTACATAACAAATCCTATGGTAGGTCGCAAATTGGGGGAATTCGTGCCTACTCGGCATTTCACGAGTTATGAAAGTGCAAGAAAAGATACTAAATCTCGTCGTTAACTGAATTCAGAATAGAAAGATTCAAAATAAAAAAAAACAAACAAACAAAGGTAGGCGGGGAATAACCTTATTTATGACAAGTTTCAAACTGGTAAAGTATACCCCTAGAATAAAGAAGAAGAAGAATGGGCTAAGGAAACTCGCAAGGAAAGTTCCAACCGATCGTCTACTTAAGTTCGAACGGGTTTTCAAAGCACAAAAACGCATCCATATGTCTGTTTTCAAAGCACAAAGAGTTCTTGATGAGATTCGCTGGCGTTACTACGAAGAAACTGTTATGATACTGAACCTCATGCCTTATCGAGCATCTTATCCCATCCTAAAGTTGGTTTACTCGGCAGCAGCAAATGCTACTCATTATAGGGATTTCGACAAAGCGAATTTATTCATCACTAAAGCCGAAGTCAGTAGGAGTACTATTATGAAAAAATTCAGACCTCGAGCTCGAGGACGTAGTTCTCCCATAAAAAAAACCATGTGTCATATAACAATTGTACTAAATATAGTAAAGAAATCTAAATAATCTTTAGATCCATCTAAGATTTCGATTCCCAGTAAAAAAAAAATAGAATAGAAAAATATGGGACAAAAAATAAATCCACTCGGTTTCAGACTTGGTACAACCCAAAATCACCATTCCTTTTGGTTCGCACAACCAAAAAATTATTCTGAAGGTCTACAGGAAGATAAAAAAATACGGAATTGTATCAAGAACTATATACAAAAGAATAGGAAAAAAGGCTCGAATAGAAAAATAGAATCAGACTCAAGTTCCGAAGTAATTACACATAATAGAAAAATGGACTCAGGCTCAAGTTCCGAAGTAATTACACATATAGAAATTCAAAAAGAAATCGATACGATCCACGTAATAATCCATATTGGATTCCCCAATTTATTAAAGAAAAAGGGAGCAATCGAAGAATTAGAGAAAGATCTACAAAAGGAAGTTAATTCTGTAAACCAGAGACTTAATATTGCTATTGAAAAAGTTAAAGAACCTTATAGACAACCTAGCATTCTTGCAGAATATATAGCTTTCCAATTAAAAAATAGAGTTTCATTCCGAAAGGCAATGAAAAAAGCCATTGAATTAACTCAAAAAGCAGATATAAGGGGAGTAAAAGTAAAAATTGCAGGTCGTCTCGCAGGGAAAGAAATTGCACGTGCCGAATGCATCAAAAAGGGTAGACTTCCCCTCCAAACAATTCGCGCTAAAATTGATTATTGCTGCTATCCAATTCGAACTATCTATGGAGTATTAGGTGTAAAAATTTGGATATTCATAGACGAAGAATAACTAGCCTTGTCTTCCCATTCTGTTCAGTGATAGAATAAAAAATGACAAGAGCCTTATTTTTCCTGAAATCCCTGAAAAAGAAGAAGAAATTCTACCTCTTTCTATAAGATTTAATGAAAATTGATAAATCTTTTAATATAATTGCTATGCTTAGTGTGTGACTCGTTAGTTTTTTCTTTAGAGTCGAAAATGGAGATTCAAAAAAATTGACTGAACCCTACTATAAATAGAAAAAGAAAAAAACTTAGTAATTATAGAAAATTAACTAATAACCAACCTATTGCTTCGTATTGTCGAGATCCTAACTAAGAAACAGTCACTATATGATACATCTATCATAAATGAGTAGATCTATCATATAGTTGTAGCAACTGCAATTTTTTCTCTAAAAAAGAAAATGGATTCTAGGTTGTGAAGCAAAACTAAAGGGATGTGGATAAAAGGAGGGATGATAGAAAGAAAGAAGAGGAATAAGAAAGATATAGGATTCCAATATGTATGGTCTATGAGTTACATCATAAAAGGCAATGTGATAAAGCATCAATATAATAAAAATAACAGAGAATTCGAAATCGTAACTTGAAACAAGAAATACAAATTTAAAACAATAATAAAGAGCGGCCCGGGTTAATAAAACTGAGAAAATTGACTCGGAAAGAAATTTTTTGGAAGCTCCATTGTGGGATTCAGACCTAACCATTAAAGGAGAAGTAGTGGGAACGACAGAACCTATGACTGCATAGGATTTTATTGAAAAGAATCCTAATACTTCATTGGGTGGGATGGCGGAACAAACCAAAAAAATTGCCTTATTTGGTAAGGTTATAATATAAATTAACAAATAAGACAGGAAAGAGTAAATATTCGCCCGCGAAATCTTTATTGAATTAGAATACTTTACCGCGATTCAATAAGAGTAAAAATAAGGAGATTTTTTGTTAAGAAAGATTACATTATCCATAAATATAGAATATAGATAAATAGACACACACATCTAGATATATTCTAGATCTTCTTTCTTGACTATATATTTATCTATTTTAACAAATTCAATATTAAAAAAACCCTAACTTTTTCTATTATCTATTAATGTGCATCTATCCATAATATTTTGGAATATTATGGAATTAGAGAAATTTGCACGCTTTCTCATTTCATTCGCGAGGAGCTGGATGAGAAGAAACTCTCATGTCCAGTTTTGCAGTAGAGATGGAACTAAGAAAGAACCATCGACTATAACCCCAAAAGAACCAGATTTCGTAAACAACATAGAGGAAGAATGAAGGGAAAATCCTGCCGAGGCAATCGTATTTGTTTTGGTAGATATGCTCTTCAAGCACTTGAACCCGCTTGGATCACGTCGAGACAGATAGAAGCAGGACGAAGAGCAATGACACGATATGCACGTCGTGGTGGAAAACTATGGGTACGTATATTTCCCGACAAACCGGTTACACTAAGACCCACGGAAACACGTATGGGCTCAGGAAAGGGATCCCCCGAATATTGGGTAGCCGTTGTTAAACCAGGTCGAATACTTTATGAAATGGGCGGAGTATCCGAAACTGTAGCTAGAGCAGCTATCTCCATAGCTGCCAGTAAAATGCCCATACGAAGTCAATTTCTTCGATTAGAGATAGAGATATAGAACCCAAAAAAAGGAGTATTGAAGATAAAAAAACCAGGTTTTTCTTTCTGGAAAGACAATATTTCTTTCATCCTTTTGCATTGAAATAACAAATTGAAATCAAAATAATATGATTCAACCTCAGACCCTTTTAAATGTAGCAGATAACAGTGGAGCTCGAAAATTGATGTGTATTCGAGTCATAGGAGCTGCTAGTAATCAGCGATATGCTCGTATTGGTGATGTTATTGTTGCTGTAATCAAAGACGCAGTGCCCCAAATGCCTCTAGAAAGATCCGAAGTAATTCGAGCTGTAATTGTACGTACATGTAAAGAGTTCAAATGCGAAGACGGTATAATAATACGCTATGATGACAATGCAGCGGTTATCATTGATCAAAAAGGAAATCCAAAAGGAACTCGAGTTTTTGGCGCGATCGCCGAGGAATTGAGAGAGTTGAATTTTACTAAAATAGTTTCATTAGCTCCTGAAGTATTATAAATACTAGTAGGCAAGATATAGATCAAAGAAAAAATTAGTAGATTGTGTTTCACGTATATGCTTTAAAATCCAAAATAAAAAAAAAAAGAAAACATGTTGATTATAGAAAAATTAGGAGGAACCTAGAATTAGAGTCTTATGGGCAAGGACACTATTGCTGATTTACTAACCTCTATAAGAAACGCGGACATGAATAAAAAAGGAACAGTTCGAGTAGTATCTACAAATATTACCGAAAACATTGTTAAAATACTTCTACGAGAGGGTTTTATTGAAAGTGTTCGGAAACATCAGGAAAGTAACAGATATTTCTTGGTTTCAACTTTGCGACATCAAAAGAGAAAGACTAGAAAAGGAATATATAGAACTAGAACCTTTTTAAAGCGTATCAGCCGACCCGGCTTACGAATTTATGCCAACTATCAAGGAATTCCTAAAGTTTTGGGCGGAATGGGAATTGCTATTCTTTCTACTTCTCGAGGTATAATGACAGATCGAGAAGCTCGACTAAACAGAATTGGGGGGGAAGTCTTATGTTATATATGGTAATCGCCCCTCCTATAGTACCCGAATTCTATCTCGAACTTCCTATTTTTCAAATAAAAATACAACGTTTTTTTTTATTTGAAAATCAAAATAGAAAAATAGGAGAAAAAAAAATATGACAGAAAAAAAAAATAGGAGAGAAAAAAAAAACCCGAGAGAAGCAAAAGTCACTTTCGAAGGTTTAGTTACGGAAGCCCTACCCAACGGAATGTTCCGCGTTCGCCTAGAGAATGACACCATCATTCTGGGCTATATTTCAGGAAAGATCCGGTCTAGTTCTATACGAATACTGATGGGGGATAGGGTCAAAATTGAAGTAAGTCGTTATGATTCAAGCAAGGGACGTATAATTTATAGACTTCCCCATAAGGATTCGAAGCGTACCGAAGACTCGAAGGATACCGAAGATTTGAAGGATACCGAAGATTTGAAGGATACCAAAGATTCAAAGAATTAGGTTTTTCTTTTTTTTTTCTAGGGTAATAAATTCAAAGTTCCAAAATTCAAGCGAAGAGACTTATTTTTTCCAAAGATTAGATTCATAGTTTAAGAAAGGAATACGGAAATATGAAAATAAGAGCTTCTGTTCGTAAAATTTGTACAAAATGTCGACTGATTCGTAGGCGTGGACGAATTAGAGTCATTTGTTCCAACCCGAAGCATAAACAAAGACAGGGGTAATCTTTCGAAAAAGAACTTTACTTTCTAAAAAGTAAAAAAAGTACCCGCGGAAATGTCCAAATTCCAAATAAAATAATTAAAGTAAAGGATATATTTTACCCTGAAACGGATATCTTTGTATCTTTTTTTCTTTTTGTTATTTCTAACTCATATTTATGAGATAATAAAATATGACAAAAGCTATACCAAAAATTGGTTCACGTAGGAAAGTGCGGATTGGTTTGCGTAGGAATGCGCGTTTTAGTTTACGGAAGAGTGCACGTAGAATAACAAAAGGAGTTATTCATGTTCAAGCTAGTTTCAACAATACCATTATAACTGTTACAGACCCGCAGGGTCGGGTGGTTTTCTGGTCCTCCGCGGGTACTTGTGGATTCAAAAGCTCAAGAAAAGCATCACCCTATGCTGGTCAAAGAACAGCAGTAGATGCTATTCGTACAGTGGGTTTGCAACGAGCAGAAGTTATGGTAAAGGGTGCTGGTAGTGGAAGAGATGCCGCATTACGAGCCATTGCTAAAAGTGGTGTACGATTAAGTTGTATACGCGATGTAACACCTATGCCGCATAATGGATGTCGACCTCCTAAAAAAAGACGTCTGTAAAAGAATTAAACCGCTTTCAAGAGAAATAAACGATTCAATGATCAAATAATAATACTAGTCTATTATGGTTCGAGAGGAGGTAGCAGGATCCACTCAAACACTACAGTGGAAGTGTGTTGAATCAAGAGTAGATAGTAAGCGTCTTTATTATGGTCGTTTCATTTTGTCCCCGCTTAGAAAAGGTCAAGCGGATACCGTCGGTATTGCCTTGCGAAGAGCTTTACTTGGAGAAATAGAAGGAACATGTATCACACGTGCAAAATTTGGGAGCGTGCCACACGAATATTCTACAATAGCAGGTATTGAAGAATCCGTACAAGAAATTTTACTAAATTTGAAAGAAATTGTATTGAGAAGTAATCTCTATGGAGTTAGAGACGCATCAATTTGTGTCAAAGGTCCTAGATACATAACTGCTCAAGATATCATCTTACCCCCTTCCGTAGAGATCGTTGATATGGCACAACCTATAGCTAACTTGACAGAGCCCATTGATTTCTGTATTGAGTTACAGATCAAGAGAGATCGCGGATATCACACGGAACTCAGAAAGAACTCTCAAGATGGAAGTTATCCCATAGATGCTGTATCCATGCCTGTTCGAAATGTGAATTATAGTATTTTTTATTGTGGGAATGGAAATGAAAAACACGAGATACTTTTTCTAGAAATATGGACGAATGGAAGTTTAACCCCTAAGGAAGCGCTTTATGAGGCTTCTCGTAATTTGATTGATTTATTTCTTCCTTTTCTACACGCGGAGGAAGAGGGCACTAGTTTCGAAGAAAATAAAAACAGGTTTACTCCACCCCTTTTAACCTTTCAAAAAAAATTAACTAATCTAAAGAAAAACAAAAAAGGAATTCCATTGAATTGTATTTTTATTGATCAATTAGAATTGCCTTCTAGAACGTATAATTGTCTCAAAAGGGCCAATATACATACACTATTGGACCTTTTGAGTAAGACTGAGGAAGATCTTATGAGAATTGACAGTTTTCGTATGGAAGATGGAAAACAGATATGGGACACTCTAGAGAAGCATCTCCCAATTGATTTACCTAAGAATAAGTTCTCGTTTTAAATCCATTGCAATTTTTTCCTCTTCTTCCTTTTCGAGTTAGAATAAAAAAAAAAGAAAACAATTTTGCATCTTTGGCACAATCTATATTTTCGCGAAATGGATCATAATAAAATGGATTTTAGGTATCTAGGGAAGATTCACTTGGAAGTAACTATTTCCTAGATACCTATGCACGGTACTTCACGGTTGAATGAATCAACCTGAAAAATCCCTAAAAAAGACCTAAAGTTAAGGATTTTTCAATGGGTAATGTTGCTCCAATACCTAACCAAAGAGCTACCGCAGTACCGATTAAAAAAACTGTCGTAGCTACTGGGCGACGAAATGGATTTTGGAATTTATTGACATTCTCTAGAAAGGGTACTGTCAATAAGCCCGTTGGCACAGAAACCATTAAGAGAACGCCCAATAACTTATTGGGTACTGTACGGAGTATTTGAAACACGGGAAAGAAGTACCACTCGGGTAATATTTCCAGAGGAGTTGCAAACGGATCCGCCGGTTCACCAATCATTGACGGCTCAAGAACCGCTAAACCTACATTACATGCAATAGTACCTAGAATTACTACTGGAAAAATATATAAAAGATCGTTGGGCCACGCGGGTTCCCCGTAATAATTATGTCCCATCCCTTTAGCTAATTTTGCTCTTAATACAGGATCATTTAAGTCAGGTTTCTTTGTTATTGGGATAGGTGAATTCTTTAGGATCCATCCCCCAAAGGAACCGGACATGAGAATTTTTCATCATCCGGCTCGAGCAAGAATGAAAGAAAAAAGACCGTGGAAGATCCATAATAGAATAAGGTATATAATGACTCAATGACTCTAGGTAAGAAAAGCTTTATCAGATTCTCTTTTCCGAAGTTGCACCTACAACTACTCATTGAAAAGAATCCTATTCTTATGGGTAAATGCTCAATATCCAAGTGGGCTTGCAAAATTGATCATGATCAATTGCTTTGTGGATTGTCTCATGTCTCTTGATTAGTTGGTGTTTATCCCCTCAATATCGCAAATTTCTTACGTCCAAACAAAGTATTTACTTGTTACTAATAAAAAATCCAAAAGTCTAGCCTACGTTCTTCCTTAGATACCTTCTTTTACTCCGATAGTATTGCGGATCGCAATCGATGCAAAGAAAATGAATGCATTTCCATACTATAATAAAAAAGTAAGTGTAATAAATAGAGAATTAGATCATGTGATATGACTTATTCCATTTCTACTCTATGGGATCTTACGGAGCCTGTTCATGGATGACATGGTCGGGGTATGATCATAGAAAATATTCTCCTCAAGTGAACCAGCCTATCCTTCCTAGATAGGGGACTTACGTGTTGATTGGATGCGGAGACACCTTTAGTTGTGAATTCTAATGTGGCAGATCCAATTCTTTATCTGCATGGCCAAATCAATAATTCAAGTCACACACTCCCATAATCCGCCTTATTTTCTTTCGTAAAATTAACTTCAACTATTTGTATCAAAATACTTCGGAGTTGAAGAAAAGTATCCAAATGACATGTCTTATTTTACAATAACCCATGTTTGTAGCAATGAAATACCACAACCTACCCGATATGATATATGAGAATTAGAATTATCTTTCTCTATGATATGCCTTCCCTATAAAGGACCCGAAATACCTTGCTTACGTATCATTGGAAAGTGCATTAACATAAATACGGCAGTAAGCAGAGGCAGTACAAAAGTATGTAAACTATAAAAACGAGTCAAAGTGGATTGGCCCACACTAGCACTTCCACGCAATAACTCCACTAAAGGCGATCCTATTACCGGAATCGCTTCAGGTACACCTGTCACAATTTTGACTGCCCAATAACCAATTTGATCCCAAGGCAAAGAATAACCAGTTACACCAAACGATGCAGTCAATACAGCCAAAACCACACCTGTGACCCAAGTTAATTCGCGGGGTTTTTTAAATCCACCTGTGAGATACACACGAAATACGTGCAGGATCATCATTAGAACCATCATACTTGCTGACCATCGATGAACTGATCGGATTAACCAACCAAAGTTGGCCTCGGTCATTATGTATTGAACCGAGGAAAAAGCCTCTGTAACGGTTGGGCGGTAGTAAAAAGTCATAGCAAAACCTGTAGCGACTTGTACTAGAAAACAAGTAAGTGTAATTCCCCCTAAACAATAAAATATGTTGACATGAGGAGGAACATATTTACTAGTTATATCATCCGCAATTGCCTGAATCTCAAGACGTTCCTCAAACCAATCATATACTTTATTGAGATAGGTAACTAACCCGAGTCCCCCTCCGAGAACCGTATATGAAAATTTCATCTCGTACGGCTCAAGCAGAAACACACAAATTTTCAACGGATATTAGAAAAAAAAGGGTTCAAAACTTCATCAGCCACTGGATTGGGTCGATTTGCCTTGAAGATATGAAATAAGAAAAATCCAGAATTTATTCTTTATGATGATAATGCCAAAAAATCTCAAGTTGGCTCATCTGTCTTCCTTTCTTTGCCTTATGTTGGTCATTAGAGGCCTCTTGACTTTTCTCTTCCCTATTTTGGATTTCTTTTTTTTTTTGCGTAATGCGGATTTACTCTTGTTTTGTTTTACTAGTAAATAAATAAAGCAAAAATTCTAGTAGTTTTCTGATAGAAATTATCTTGTTGCGATCCTATGAATCAGTTCAATTAAAACCTTAGATTCATACTAGAGCCACGATGATTGAGTCTCAAGCTAAACAAAAGGCAAGGGTTCTTCGAATAAGAACCGCTTGATGATCATTTATTGAATCGGTGTAATAACTCGACAAAATCAAGAGAAAAAAAAAAGTTGTCTTTTGGGCAAACAAATTTGGAAGGAAGACATTTTCTTTTTTTATTAAAAACTACTTGAATTTTTTTCAGTCTGGTTGCGAGGTCTGAATAGTGAGTATGAATCATAGTTCCATTTTTTTTTTCTTGATCCACTCTATCTATTTCGTGTTCCAGATACTAGAATAAATAATAAATATCCGACGAATTAGAATCATCTTGATAGAGATAACAGGCCCTTTCTATGTATTATCAATAGGATCAATTCTAACAAGTCACACACTCATATTCCAGAGATACCGAAACAAAAAAATTCCACGGTCGAACTACCAGAATGTCTAGAAATGTAGAGCTTAAAGTAGAAAGGCTTTTTTGGATGGAAAAACTATGACTTCGTAGTTTTAGTTAGTAGAAACCTAATTCATTAAAATTCCGTCCAGTAAAACAGAAGAATTATAAATTTCTAAAATGATAGATAGGAATATCGCGAATAAAGCCATTGCGACCCCCATAAAAGGAGTAGTCCCCCAACCCGGAGCTACTTTCCCATATTCCGAATTCAAGGGTTTCAATAAACTACCTGCGCGAGTTCGTCTTGGCCCAGGTCTAGAACTATCTTCAACGGTTTGTGTAGCCATAAATTCTATTTAATCATTGGTGTTGACTTTGTATACTATTCCGTTGTAGTTGTAAATACACGATCTTTTCGTAGATCCATTGTAATCTTGAAATTCTATAAAAATGGAAACAGCAACTTTAGTCGCCATCTCCATATCTGGTTTACTTGTAAGCTTTACTGGGTATGCCTTATATACCGCGTTTGGGCAACCCTCTCAACAATTAAGAGATCCATTCGAAGAACACGGGGACTAATTGAAGTAAGAAGTCTCCCAGATGGGGAGACTTCTTACTTCAATGAAATTATTTCATTTTTTTAGTCGGAACCTTAGGTGGTTCTCGGAAGAAGATAGCGAAAAAAATTATCCCTAAAGTCGAAACTAAAAGGAACGTATAAACCAATGCTTCCATAGATTCGATCGTGGTTTATTTACAATTATAACTTCCACACCTATTCATTTGTCATTTGGGATCATTTCCCATATAAAGAAAGAAAAAGAGTCAAAGAAAGGATGGGAGATGTTTCCCATGTCAAATCAAAAAAGAGAGATGAAAGATACCATAGCAATGTGGTATCAGACTGCCTGTCTCCTTGTAGTTGGATCTCCAACTTTTTGGAATGTTCCAAATTCCACTTGAGCATCCAAGTCTGGATCAATACCAGCAAAAACATCTCGGAACAAGGTTCTAGCGCCATGCCAAATGTGTCCGAAAAAGAAGAGCAAAGCAAAGGTAGCATGACCAAAAGTGAACCAACCCCTTGGACTGCTGCGAAAAACACCATCCGATTTCAAAGTAGCCCGATCTAATTCAAAAATTTCCCCTAATTGGGAACGCCTCGCATATTTTTTTACAGTAGCAGGATCAGAATAACTTACACCATTAAGTTCGCCACCATAGAACTCCACCGTTACGCCTACTTGTTCAACACTATATTTGGATTCTGCTCTTCTAAAAGGAACGTCCGCTCTCACAATTCCCTCTTCATCTACCAAAACAACCGGAAATGTTTCAAAAAAAGTAGGCATACGGCGTACAAAAAGCTCGCGCCCTTCTTTATCTCTAAAGACGGGATGTCCTAACCATCCAACAGCTATTCCATCCCCATTGTCCATTGAGCCTGCTCTGAATAATCCCCCCTTTGCCGGATTATTACCAATATAATCATAAAAGGCTAATTTTTCGGGAATTTTAGACCAAGCTTCTGATAAACTAAGATTTTCGGCTAATCCATCGCTAACTCTTCGATATATTTCTTGCTGAAAGTATCCCTGATCCCACTGATAACGAGTAGGCCCAAATAATTCGATTGGGGTAGTTGCTGACCCATACCACATAGTTCCGGCAACTACGAAAGCTGCAAAAAAAACAGCAGCGATACTACTGGAAAGTACAGTTTCAATATTGCCCATACGTAATCCTTTGTATAGACGTTGAGGCGGACGGACACTAAGATGGAATAGGCCCGCTAATATGCCCAATGTACCCGCAGCAATATGATGAGAAGCTATTCCCCCCGGAACAAAAGGATCAAAACCTTCTACACCCCACGCTGGATTTACAGCTTGTACTTTTCCAGTTAGTCCATAAGGATCGGACACCCATATCCCAGGACCATACAAACCCGTTACATGAAATGCGCCAAAGCCAAAGCAAGCCACCCCTGCAAGAAATAAATGAATTCCAAAGATCTTGGGCAAATCCAAAGAGGGTTTTCCCGTCCGCTCATCACAGAATATTTCTAGGTCCCAATATACCCAATGCCAGATAGCTGCCAAGAAACACAAGCCAGAAAACACAATATGCGCACCTGCCACACCTTCATAACTCCAAATACCCGGATTCGTTACAGTTCCTCCTGAAATACTCCAACCACCCCACGAATTGGTTATTCCTAAACGAGTCATGAAGGGAATGACGAACATACCTTGTCTCCACATTGGATCCAGAACAGGATCAGAGGGATCAAAAACCGCTAATTCGTATAAAGCCATCGAGCCGGCCCAACCAGAAACTAGAGCTGTGTGCATTATATGCACCGAAAGCAATCGACCCGGATCATTCAATACAACAGTATGAACACGATACCAAGGCAAACCCATGGAAATACCCCTTTAGCAAAGAAAAATAGACACGATGTCGCTTTATTTTATCGCATTGGAAAAGACTATCCATATCCTATGTACCTAACCCCTCTAGGGGATTCTGTGTCAGAAAGCGTGAATATTTATTTCATTCCATTAAAAATAAGAAGCCAATTCTGTTCGTAAGAAGAAAGAGAAGCAGATCTATTCTATACTCGATAAGTGCCAATATGCAATGGGTAGCTTGGCCTATTTGGAAAAAAAAAAACGAAGAATAGATCCCTATCCCTCTTTGTTTATCATTCCAATCACCGATTCTTTTTTCTTTATTCAATCTGTCTTACCTTCCTTATAGATATAACCTTTCAATCTATGTATTATTTCAATCTACGTATTAATAGAATCTATAGTATTCATATAGAATAAGAAAAAAAAAAGACAATAAACTGCGGATTCTTTCTTTCTCTTCCATTCTTACGTTTCCATATTAAAGTATAGTTTTCTTACTTAAATTTAATAATATTAATCTAATATGCCCATTGGTGTTCCAAAAGTACCTTACCGGATTCCCGGAGATGAAGAAGCGACTTGGGTTGACTTATACAATGTTATGTATCGAGAAAGGACACTTTTTTTAGGTCAAGAGATTCGTTGCGAGATCACGAATCATATTACAGGTCTCATGGTATATCTCAGTATAGAAGATGGAATTAGCGATATTTTTTTGTTTATAAACTCCCCAGGCGGGTGGCTAATCTCAGGAATGGCAATTTTTGATACGATGCAAACGGTGACACCAGATATATATACAATATGCCTCGGAATAGCTGCGTCCATGGCATCCTTCATTCTGCTTGGAGGAGAACCCACCAAGCGTATAGCATTCCCTCACGCGAGGATTATGCTTCACCAACCTGCTAGTGCTTATTATCGGGCAAGGACACCAGAATTTTTACTAGAAGTGGAAGAGTTACACAAAGTTCGCGAAATGATCACAAGGGTTTATGCACTAAGAACAGGCAAGCCTTTTTGGGTTGTATCCGAAGACATGGAAAGGGATGTTTTTATGTCAGCAGACGAAGCCAAAGCTTATGGACTTGTCGATATTGTAGGGGATGAAATGATTGACGAGCACTGCGATACTGATCCAGTGTGGTTTCCGGAAATGTTTAAGGATTGGTAGTGGTCGCATTTCTTGTAAATTTATTTCAAACCTAAATTCAGGTTTTCTGCGATTTAATAGAAAATAGAAATACTTCATGATGATCAATCATCAGGTTAAGATCGATCTAAACCAATCCTTTTTTTCTATATACATACGACATGCCAACGGTTAAACAACTTATTAGAAACGCAAGACAGCCAATACGAAATGCTAGAAAATCGGCCGCGCTTAAGGGATGTCCTCAGCGTCGAGGAACATGTGCTAGGGTGTATGTGTGACTCGTTCAGATCATGAGTTCAAACAAATAAGACAATTTTGGAAGTATCCATGATCGGTACCAATGAATAGGATAGAGAAGCTCTATCCTAGATTTCTATGGTAATATGGAATTTCTGGTTTCCTTTGGTGCAAATCCAATCATCTAAATTGGAAATAAGAAGCAATTCCCCCATTGGTAGAGAATGGTTATCCATTAAGCGGAGGAAATAGTAATAAAAAGAAAAAGGCTTATGCTCCTTTATCTTAAAAGAACGGACTAACAGGGTCAGCTACTTAGCCAACTTTCATAATTAAATGCCGTCACTGTATGGATAACTCTTATTGTGAAAAGAGCTATTTACTCTATAATGGATAGGTAGAGCCAAAGAATGTGAACTATACAAGTTCACAATACCTTTTGATGAAATGAAAGAAAGGGCTCCGGTGTATAGAGAGGGCCTCACCGTTTAAAAGGGAACCATAGAAACGATGGAACCCACTATTTTTTTGAGTATCGTTAGAATTTGTTATTTCTATGCGAAATAACTGAAGGGAATAGAATAAAAAATCGTGGTTGGGAAGGTTACAGTAGCAAAAGCCATTGGAATTAATATTTTATATATCGGAATAATTCGTTTTGTTATTAATGGGAAAAAGGATGGCTAAAAGAAGAGAAATCATTAGTTATTCATTAAGGTTAATTTGATTCAATGACCAGAGTTCCGCGAGGATATATAGCTCGGAGACGACGAACAAAAATGCGTTCATTTGCCTCAAACTTTAGAGGGGCTCATTTAAGACTTAATCGAATGATTACTCAACAAGTAAGAAGAGCTTTTGTTTCCTCTCATCGAGATAGAGGCAGGCAAAAGAGGGATTTTCGTCGTTTGTGGATCACTCGGATAAACGCAGCAACGCGGATATATAAAGTATTCAATAGTTATAGTAAATTAATACACAATCTGTACAAGAAGGAATTGATTCTTAATCGTAAAATGCTTGCACAAGTAGCTGTATCAAATCCAAATAATCTTTACACGATTTCCAATAAAATAAAGATCATCAATTAAATGGATAAAAAAGTAATATACAGGAATAATTAAAACCGAATTCCCGGAGAGGGAACTCCGGGAAGATACAATAAATTAAGATTAAGTGGTAAGAATCAACGAGCATGTTGCAATAAATAAAAAAACTATTTATTCTTCCCCATTTTTCTTTCTTATAACAAACACAAGAATCAAAACTGGATTACTTTCCTTATATATAGGTCTGGCCCTTTCGAATAAAACATCAACAATCGGAACTTAAGTTCCGATTGTTGTTTCTTAAATTCTGGTTGGAGTTTCTTAAGTTTCGATTGGAATTGAACTTTTGCGTTAATTGAGGAATATGTCTATTTTTTCTGGGTCTAGGACCAGTAATTATTGAAATTGACTGGGCTTGAAATTGCTTCTCATTCTCATAGTTACGAAATGGTAAGAAAGATAAAATACGAGCCTGTTTTATAGCAAGAGTAATTAATCGTTGTTGTTTCAAGGTTAATCTATTTATTCGTCTCGATAATATTTTTCCTTGTTCACTAATAAATCGATTAATTAAACTCATGTTTCTATAATCAATTGGATCCCCCGGGCCAATCCGAGGACGCCTACGAAAAGGTTGTTTGGATTTACGAAAAGGTTGTTTGGATTTACGAAAAGTTTGCTTGGACTTACGAAAAGTTTGCTTGGATTTTTGAAAAGTTTGCTTGGATTTACGAAAGGGTTGCTTAGATTTATGAAAAGGTTGTTTAGATGTATACATGATTTATTCTTTATTAAAAAATTGGAAAAAAATGGATTTCTTTATTTTATTAATTTTGGATCCAGAAGAAGTAGTCTTTCTTTGGTCCATATATTATTTGATTCATATATAGTATATGAATACCCTCTATACATATGAAATAATATCTACCTGAAATCAAATGAGTTGATTTGTATTTTGTATTCTATCTATGTTCTATATATTAAATCTGTTCTTTGGAAAGATCGAACACACGATGCTCCTATTTTTTTATTTCGCCATGAGTCGTATGCTTGCGACAATAACGACAAAATTTTTTGAATTCTAATTGTCCAGGTGTATTGTGGCGATTCTTTTGAGTACTATATCTAGAAATCCCCGTCGATTCCTTATTGGCACCTTTTCGAACACAACTGATACATTCCAAAATAAGTCTGATTCTAACATCTTTCCCCTTGGCCATGAACCTCCTTTCTTTTTTGGATTGACTTAACTTAATTCTTCTACTTATTCTTTTATTCTTCTATTTTGAATCCGAAGAAGAAGAATAAAATCCATTAGAATAAAAAATTTTGGAAATTCTTAAATTAAGTAATAAAAAATGGAGAAATAATTAAAGAATACAATCCTTGTCGAATTAGCAATAGCAAGGATTTTGCTTCGAAATCCTTTCATTTAAGTAGCCAGCCCAGCCTCTTTCTATGCTCTGATTTCTGAGGCCTGACTTAGCTTGGATACCGCTTTTAATTGAATTTCTGTTTTCCAAAATGGGATTTACCGAATTTTTCATGACTCTGAGGTTCAACCCAATCCATCTTTTCTTTCTTTTTCCTTCCTATACTAAAAAAAAAAGGATTGAAAAAGGGAAAATTTTCGTCATGTCACGAAGAATTCCTCGCATAGCAATAACTAGAATTAAAAAAAAGGGAATGACAAAGCATCTGGGAATAAACGATTAATTTCTATCAATAAACCTGCTAAAGCCCCAAACCATAGAGTACTTAGCACGGGTGCTACAGAGAGATATGTTTTTATATCCCGCATTGAAAATCCTCCTTCCTTATTGGAATACATATATGATCAGATACTCTTGCCCAAGATCTTTTGTATTTCTTTTGTTTAGGCGAAATTCCTAACTAAAAAAACAAAATCAATATTCTATATAGAATGAACCGTATAGACGAGATTTTCCTATCCCTAAAAAAGAAAAAGATGACCTCTTCTTCCTATACATTACCAAGGAATAGTAATCTTTCTTTTATAGGTGAAATTAGATTCGATTTTAGATGTATACCATTCCTTGACTTGATTATATGAGACCAAAAAGAAGAAATGACAAGAAGGTTCTATATAGATAGAGAAAGAGAAGAAAATTACGATGTGGAAAACAAGACAGGAATTGTGTACAATGCCATTGTACAACAATTTGGAAAAGGGATGTAGCGCAGCTTGGTAGCGCGTTTGTTTTGGGTACAAAATGTCACAGGTTCAAATCCTGTCATCCCTACCTATTACTTCTTTCTTCTTTATGGGCAGTAGCGAGGGGATCAATTAAAGTGGGTATAACTTGAATTTGTGGATACTATACGTACGTGAGACACGTTAGGAGTAGAAAAGGGTTTTCTTTTTGAATGAAAGCGCTCTTAGTTCAGTTCGGTAGAACGCGGGTCTCCAAAACCCGATGTCGTAGGTTCAAATCCTACAGAGCGTGATTCCATCTATCTTATGTCGAAGCAGAGTAAAATAACTTAACAAAACAAAGTTGAATTGCAACTCCAATTTGACCTCCTCTCTGGTCTGGAGGAGGTCAATCAAAAAAGAAATATTACTCAATCAAAGATCCAACTGATCCCCACGCCTGTATTGCAAATACGCAGTCACGAATAATCCCGCTAAAGTAATAGGAATTAGGCCTAAGACGATTCCAAATAGAAAAACTTCAATCATTTCGATTTGTTCGAGGGGATAAAAAAAAGAGGTACGATCTATCCCTAAATAGTAGTCTAAATTATCCACGAATCTCAATGACCAAGAAAAGAATTGGTAATTAGTGTGGAAAAGAGTCGTAGAATACCAGGAATCCAAAAGAAAGATTTTGCTTTTCTGACTTATTCATTCAATTCATTTCAAATAAGACGTATCTTGTTCAAACCAATAAATAGAGCTGGGGTTATAGTTAAAGCAGCCAGTAGAAAACCGAAATAACTAGTTATAGTAAGCATGAAAGGGTTAAATTCCATTTATTTTTTTACTACACTACATATGTTGGTAAAGCACTTACCTAAGTTATGGAAAATTCAGAATTCATCGGTTATTTTAGATAATACTAAAAAACAAGATCGAGTGAGATACAGAAGTGTAAAAGAGAATCGATTCATCAGATGCGACATGAGTCCCTAATTCCGAATCAAGAGATTTGTTGTGGAATCTGTCAATTGAGTAAAGTAATAATATTAAGAACTAGATCATCTAACCCCATTGAAAAATGAAATTGGATTTTCGGGAGAATTTTGGAATAAAAGATAAATAAAGAATTGAAACGGTCGAATATTCCCCTATTCCTTCTTATTTTAACTGATTGTATTCCATATGGAATAAGAGGAGAAGAAAAGCATTCCACGACCCCCCGAGGGGCCCCTTAAAAAAAGGAAAGCTCCTCCTTGAATTTACTTTATTTTTATTCCTTTTTCGAACCCCCAACCAAAGTTGATTCGAAGACGAGTCACTTCAATTATCCTTTTAAGTTTTATCTTCTGTCTTTCCCTATTTCATCTCGTAAAGTTCCACTCTTGCAGTTTAGTCAAGAAAGTTAGACCTAATCCAACAAATAAGGCAAGGATTGGTTACGAATCTTGATTCTTCAAAGAATGTTTTCTTTCTTTCATAACAGATTATCTACTATTCGA